AGCATGAGTAATCAAATGAAATAAAGCACTTCGAGAAGACCCCATACCTAGAGCTAACATCATATAACCCAATTGAGACATAGTGGAATAGGCTAAACCTCTCTTAATGTCTTTTTGAGCAAGAGCTAAAGTAGCTCCAAAAAATAGTGTTATTATCCCTATTAAAGAAATTAAATTCATTATTTGAGGTATAATAATGAAAAGAGGTAAAAGTCGAGCTACAAGGAAAATTCCCGCGGCTACCATAGTAGCGGCATGGATAAGAGCCGAAATAGGAGTCGGCCCTTCCATTGCATCTGGTAACCATACATGAAGGGGGAATTGTGCAGATTTCGAAACAGCACCCGAAAAGAATAAAACAGCGCACCACGTAACAAATAAAAAATTTAACTCATTATGGAAAATCAAGTTATTGAATATTTGAAATAAATCCCGAAATTCAAAACTCCCTGTTATCCAATAAAAACCCAAAATTCCCAATAATAAACCAAAATCCCCAACACGATTAGTTACAAACGCTTTTTGACAAGCATTTGCTGCAACAGGACGTGTGAACCAAAATCCTATTAATAGATAGGAACACATTCCTACTAATTCCCAAAAAATATAAATTTGTATCAAATTGGAACTAGTAACTAATCCCAACATGGCAGTACTGAAAAAACTCATATAAGCAAAAAATCTCAAATATCCACGATCATGAAACATATAATTATCACTATAAATAAGAACCAAAATTCCAACAGTAGTGATTAATATTGACATAATAGAAGTAAGCGGATCGATTAAGTAGCCAAATTCTAAAGAAAAATCATTATTGAGAATCCAAGCCCAGACATATTGATAGGTAGCACGGCTATTTAGTTGCTGAATCGATAAATTGATCGAAAAAATCATGACTATACTTAATACTAAAACACTTTGAAAAGCCCACATACGACGAAGACTTTTGGTTGCCGACGGAAAAAGAAGAAGTCCCACCCCGATTAATATAGGAACTGAAAGTGGAAGGAAAGGTATTATCCATGCATATTGAGATGTTTGTTCCATAAAAAAAGTTTTTTAGTCTGAATTAATTTCTTCCGATTAACTGGACCCCACCCCTTTCAAAGGGGATCAATAAAAAAAATTAAAATATGCACTAACTTAAAAAAATTTAACGGAAAAAAATTTAGCATTTGATACTCGTACTTAATTCTGTCTCTGAGTTTTTCGAAATAGTTCAAATATTCAACTCAAGAAGTTAGACGTGATCAAATAATATGACCAAGTTCTGTAAAAAAAAAAATACTTCTTTTTTGAATATATTTGTATTTTGAAAATATACAAATTTAGGAAGAGATCAAAAAGAAAAATAGAAATTTTTCTAACAATGGTTTTTTTTATAGCAAGCATCAGGAATTACACTCAAAAGTACTGGATTCTGATATAAATCATGGAATTCACTAATGTCATCGGCTTAATAATTCGTCGTTTTTTTTTTTTAGTTAGTTTCGTTTTAGTTAGTTTATTTCAACTTATTAACTAATTCCTTATGAGATTGATTCTGAGTGTATATATAAAACTTAATGGTTTATTTGAAACTTGATTTTATTACATGGAAATGCAGTGTCGAATGAAAAAAAAGCACTGGAGATAGATCGTTTAGATTCTTTTTTTTTTAGTTCCACGAATTAGATTTATATATCATAGCTGATTATAGAAATATCTGAGAAAAAACGAAAAATAAAAGTACTACTAATCCATACAACTTATTTGTTCTTAGAAGCCTTCTAGAGTATAAAAAACCTTTGTGAACAAAAAATTTGTAGGAATCTTGTGGAGAAGTTTGATATATTTAGATTGATTTGGGATGATAAGGACTAAAAGAATAACTAGATAATGAATAGTAATTATAATGAATAGTAAGTAAGGATTTTTTTGAACAATAGATGTCTTTCACATCCAACTAGAACAATGAGTAACCTCTTCATTTTGAAATGGCAGTTCCAAAAAAACGCACTTCTAGATCAAAAAAGCGTATTCGTCAAAATATTTGGAAAAGAAAGGGATATTCATCGGCGTTAAAAGCTTTGTCATTAGGAAAATCTCTTTCTACCGGCAAATCAAAAAGTTTTTTTATGCGAGGAGCAAATAAGTCCTAAAATGTTGGAAGACTCAGAATCTATTTGACGTTAAAATTGGCTCATTTCAGTCTTACTATCAAATTCTCAATTACAACTCTCTATTAGTTTGAACTAATCTATATGAAATAGACTCCGTTTTGGGATGTTCATATGGAAAAATCGAACATTAAGAATTTGAAAATTTCGCAAATTCGAAGAAAAAATACAATAAGAAAAACCAAGGTTTTACCTTTTTTTAGGACTCTATTTTTCAGTTTGTTGGTGGGGAGTCGTATTTTCCCCATCGACCTTTTTGTTATAATTCAAATGCTAATAATATGTTTTCTTTATCGATATATCTAAAGAATATCGAGAGAAGATCAGAAATAAGATCTTTAGTTCAAATTAACGAGAGAAACTCATTGATTCAATTTTGAAAACTTGTATAACTTTCTGACTTCGTCTTTTTCGGAATGACTATAGAGTTCTCAGATATTTTTTGATTTCAGCTCAACCAATAAAAGACGAAAACTCTCGGAATATTATATACAAACAATGTCTTACTTTAGAAAAATCCAAAAAAGGTTTCTTTTATGGTCCGCGCGAAAATTCATTTGGTTCTTTTAAATTTCTGAAATAAGTTAAATGGGAACTAATTGTTATGAATTTGAATTGTTATTCAAAAATTTTTTCAGTGAAGTAAGACTGTTAATCTTGACAATTCAATATAAATAGCCTATTATAGGTTCGAACAAGCCGCTATGGTGAAATCGGTAGACACGCTGCTCTTAGGAAGCAGTGCTAGAGCATCTCGGTTCGAGTCCGAGTAGCGGCATGCCGTCTTCGAAACACCAGACAATAGATCTTATAATGAAAAATGAATTAAATTCCCGCTTTTAATTTATACTTAAATTAAGGGATTACTCTTTTTTTTTTTTATGATATTTTCAACCTTAGAGCATATATTAAATCATATTTCCTTTTCAATTGTTTCAATTGTCATTTCAATTTGGTTTTTCAACCTATTGGTCACTGAATTCATAAAACCATATGCGTTATCAGAAAAGGGCATGATACCGACCTTTTTGTGTTTAACAGGATTATTAGTGACGCGTTGGATTTATTCCGGTCATTTTCCACTAAGTGATTTATACGAATCATTAATCTTTCTTTCATGGAGTTTCTCCCTTATTCATATAGTCGCCTATTTCAAAAAAAATAAAAATCTAAGTGCAATAACCGCTTCGAGTACTATTTTTACCCAAGGCTTTGCTACTTCAAGTCTTTTAAGTGAAATACAGAAACCTGCAATATTAGTCCCTGCGCTCCAATCTGAGTGGTTAATAATGCACGTAAGTATGATGATATTGAGCTATGCCGCTCTTCTGTGTGGATCATTATTATCCGCTGCACTTCTAGTCTTTACATTTCGAAAGAAAAGAAATCGGTTTTTAAAATCATTTTCATTTAACGAAATCCAATATAGCTATGACAGAAGTACTATTTTAAGAAATACTTCTTTTGTTTCTGGTAAGAATTATTACAAGAGCCAATTAATTCAACAATTGGATTTTTGGAGTTATCGTGTTATTAGTCTAGGATTTCTTTTTTTAACTACGGGTATTATTTCAGGAGCAGTCTGGGCGAATGAAGCGTGGGGATCATATTGGAGTTGGGACCCAAAAGAAATTTGGGCCTTTATTACTTGGATGATATTCGCTATTTATTTACATATTCGAACAAATAAGAATTTCCCGGGTGAAAATTCCGCACTGGTGGCGGTTCTAGGTTTTCTGATAATTTGGATATGCTATTTTGGAGTTAATCTATTAGGAATAGGGCTACATAGTTATGGTTCATTTACATTACCGTCTAGCTAAGGAAGCTTCTTACGAATACAAACTAACTCGAGCTGTCTATAAAAAACTTTGGAACGAACTGCGTGAATCCAGTACCAATAGTGTAGTGATTCGCGCGGTTCTCGCAAAGACCGCGCATATCGGGTTAAAATAAAAATGCATTTTTCACTTTATTTGAAATAATAGAAAAAAGCATTCTTTTGTCTATTCTACAACAAGTTTTTAAAAATTTTCGAATTTTTTCTTTAGGAAAAATGTCTATGAAAAACTAGATAAAAGAACTTCAACCTTCTCAACTGAGAGTGACAGAACAAAGTCCGGGTAGATTCCAATCCCTATTATGGGTAGAAAGATAGCGATTGAAACAAACAACTCGCGCGGTCCAAAATCAAAAAGATAAGAAGTAGGGGCATTAAATAACTTGGATCCATAGAACATCTGGCGTGACATAGATAATGAATAAATGGGCGTTAATATCATTCCAATTGCTATTACAAAAGTCAGGAGAATTTTTGGCATGAAAAGATATTTTTGACTGGTAATTAGTCCCCACAATACGATTAATTCTGCAACAAAACCACTCATACCCGGTAATGCGAGGGAGCCCATAGAAAAGCTACTAAACAGCGTAAATATTTTTGGCATTGGGATAGCTACGCCGCCCATTTCGTCGAGATAAACAAGACGTATTCTATCATAACTTGTTCCTGCCAAGAAAAAAAAGGCCGCCCCAATAAATCCGTGAGAAATTATTTGTAAAATGGCTCCATTGAGTCCGGCGTCGGTTATAGAACCAATTCCTATAAGTATCAAACCCATATGCGATACCGAAGAATAGGCTATTCTTTTTTTAAAATTACGTTGGCCGGAAGAAGTTAAAGCTGCATAGATTATTTGTATTGTGCCTATTATCATTAACCAGGGAGAAAAAATAGAATGAGCATGAGGTAATAATTCCATATTAATCCGAATCAATCCATATGCCCCCATTTTTAATAAGATTCCAGCTAAAAGCATACAAGTACTGTAATGAGCT